TATATATTGTCATTAAGTGTAATAATATATATACAAAAATAGTTAACACATATAACCACTTGTTAATAATGTTGATCGAGGCTTACCTGCTTTCGGGGTTTGACAGGAAAATATAGTACTTGTTTCGACTTGTGGGGGGTATGGGGGGTTTGTTATGAAGTTTCGACTAGTTTCGGTAGTATTATGCACCTGAAAACACTCATGTAATTCTTTAGAGTATGCTCTTAAAGTGTTAAATAGATATCGTCTGTAAGCAAGGAAATGTACCACCTTGATAGTTATTACCTGAGCTGCACTCTGAGATGCCAGTTGAAAGTAGACCAAAAAGAGAAACCCTATGCATATAAGAGAATGCTCTGCATGGTGGGTCATGGACTGTAATGGATGACACCATTAACTTATGCCGGGTCGATGAACCTTTAGGGGAATGTTTACTACTCATGGCCCTGAAATAGGAACCAAATGCCAGTAATAATTCAAGCTGTGCAACCCCCACTATAATTGTCCCTGAACTATCATGGATGGTATGCATTTAGACATCACCGGTTGGTGGTCTCTTACTACATTAAATAAGGGAGGTCCTATTTCGGTTGTATCCTTGCAAGGAAAATGTCGAAGAATTGAAGTTATGGGGATTAAGCGAGTTATCGGGTTAAATTAAATTTCCCGTAGGCTTAAATCTATGGGTTATGGTAAATTTTAGTGATCATTTGACTTGTGTATTTTAAATAATTCCTTAAGGTCGGATTTAATATAATGTATACAACACATGAATGTAAGATCAAGCATAATATGTACTAGACCATCATGTACTATGTACATAGTATGTAATGTATACATACCATGTACTATATATATCTGGCATAATTCTCTGGGCCAGAAAATAGTTTAGTGGAGAATTCTAGCTTTGGGTGCTAGGGGTGAAAGTTGAAATCTTTCTTTTCTGAGCGCTAGGGAGGACTTTAACCTCCAGTCTCCGGATTACAAGACCGGCGCTTAAGAGTTAAGCTACTAGGGCGAGTTACGCGAACATTTTATTTTCTCATCAGTTTGTTAGGGGGTTGAGTAATAGAAAGGTCATGAAGTAAATGACTGATGCGATTTGTCCGATGATTACGAAGGGGTGTTCGACTGGAAGTCCTCCGATTCATGTTAAGATTAACACATCTATTACTAGGGCCCAGAAGAGGAGTTGGGATATAGGACGAAAGGTGAGTCCTTGTTGTTTTGATATGTGCAGGAGGGGGACCAGTATTAGGACGAGAATTGAAAATAGTAGAGCAAGTACTCCGCCTAGTTTATTTGGAATAGATCGTAAAATGGCGTAGGCAAATAGGAAGTATCATTCTGGTTTAATATGAGGAGGGGTGACAAGTGGATTAGCGGGGGTAAAGTTTTCTGGGTCTCCTAGCAGGTTCGGTGAGAATAAAGCTAGGGAGGCGAGGGCTGTCAGTAAAAGGATGAAGCCTAATAGGTCTTTGTTTGAGAAGTAGGGGTGGAATGGGATTTTGTCTGCGTCAGAGTTAAGTCCTGTTGGGTTATTGGACCCTGTTTCGTGTAGGAACAGGGCGTGTAGGGCTGTGGCGCCTACAATGGTGAATGGTAGGAGGAAGTGGAATGTAAAGAATCGGGTGAGGGTTGCATTGTCTACGGAAAATCCCCCTCAAATTCATTGGACAAGGGATTCTCCTAGGTAGGGGACGGCCGAGAGGAGGTTAGTGATTACTGTTGCACCTCAGAACGATATTTGTCCTCAGGGAAGGACGTATCCTACGAATGCAGTTATTATTAGTAGTAGGAGAAGGATAACTCCGACATTTCATGTCTCTTTGTAGAGGTATGAACCGTAGTAGAGACCTCGGCCGATGTGGAGGTAAACTGCGATAAAGAAGAATGAGGCCCCATTGGCATGTATGTTGCGGATAATTCATCCGTAATTGACGTCTCGGCAGATGTGGGCTACTGAGGAGAAAGCGGTTGTAATATCTGATGTGTAATGTATGGCTAGGAAAAGTCCGGTTAGAATTTGTGTAATGAGGCAAAGAAGGAGGAGGGAGCCGAAATTTCATCATGAGGAAATGTTTGAGGGAGCGGGGAGGTCGACTAGAGAGTCGTTTGCAATTTTGAGTAGTGGGTGTGTTTTTCGTAGGCTGGTCATTAGGGGTTCCTGTAGTTGAGTGACAACAGTGGTTTTTCAAGTCACAAGTCTTGGTTAAAGTCCGGGCGGGAATTATGTTTTATCTTGTTTGTTTATTTCTGTTGGGGTTAGTACTAGGGCTGGTGGCAGTGGCTTCTAACCCTACGCCTTATTATGCTGCTTTAGGTTTGGTGGTTGCGGCGGGGGCTGGGTGCGGGGTGTTAGTTGGACATGGGGGGTCTTTTTTGTCTTTGGTGTTGTTTTTAATTTATTTGGGGGGAATACTTGTGGTTTTTGCCTATTCGGCGGCTTTGGCTGCTGAGCCGTTTCCGGAGGCTTGGGGGGATCGGTCTGTAGTAGGGTATGTACTGATTTATGTTCTCGGGGTTGGGTTGGTGGTTCAAGGTTTCTGAGGTGGTTGGTATGAGGGTTCTTGGGTGGTTGTTGATGGGTTTAAAGAGTTTTTTATGCTGCGAGGTGATACAAGTGGTGTCGCTTTGATATATTCTTTTGGTGGGGGCTTGTTGGTGTTGTGTGCTTGAGTTTTATTATTAACTTTGTTTGTAGTGTTGGAGTTGACTCGTGGGTTGAGTCGTGGTGCTTTACGAGCTGTGTAATAAGGTGAAAAAGATTATTGTGGTGGATGATAAGAGGAACAGGGTTAGGTAGGTTTTAATTATGCCTTGTTGTATATTACTTGTGGATGTTGCTATTTTGATTTGTGTTGTTGATAGTCCTTTAGGGCCTGCCATTTCTAGTCAGGTTTGGTCTATTTGGAATGCTATTGCTTGGCCGAGGGTTAGGTTAAGTTTAGGGAGGATTCGGTGAATAACAGGTGGGTAGAATCCAAGTATGTTAGAGAAGTTGTGTAGGGTGGTGTTAGGGGTGGTTTTGAGTTGTTTAGAGGTTAATTGTGCTAGTTCTAGGGCGGTGAGGAGGCCAATGATTGTCACTGTTATGGCGGCTAGTTTGAGGGAAATGGGTATAGTTATGATGGGGGTTTTTGACGGAAGGAAGTTTGATGTGATGAGGAGGCCTGCAATAATACTTCCTCATGCCAATCGTTTAATGGGGTTAATAACTGCAGGGTTGTTTTCATTAATGGGGGATAGGACTGGGAATCGAGGGGTTCCTATGGTCACAAAGAAGATTACTCGTAGGCTATAGATGGCTGTGAAGGATGTGGCGATAAGTGTTAGGGTGAGGGCTCAGGCGTTTAGGTAGGAGGTGTTAAGTGCTTCGATGATAGCATCTTTTGAGAAAAAGCCTGCTAGGAACGGGGTTCCGGTTAAGGCTAGGCTTCCAATTGTTAAGCAGGAGGATGTAAATGGTATAAGTTTGTGGAGGCCTCCTATTTTTCGAATGTCTTGTTCATCATTAATGCTGTGGATGATTGATCCTGAGCATAGGAATAGTATGGCCTTGAAGAAGGCGTGGGTGCAGATGTGGAGGAAGGCTAATTGAGGGAGGTTTAGTCCGATGGTGACTATTATTAATCCTAGTTGGCTTGATGTTGAGAAAGCTACAATTTTTTTAATATCGTTTTGGGTAAGTGCACAGGTGGCTGTAAATAGTGTAGTGAGTGCTCCTAGAAATAGGCAGGTTGTTAGGGCAAGTTGGTTGTTTTCTATTAGGGGGTGGAGTCGAATTATAAGGAAGATTCCGGCCACTACTATAGTGCTTGAGTGAAGTAAGGCAGAGACTGGCGTAGGACCCTCCATGGCTGAGGGGAGCCATGGGTGTAGTCCGAATTGGGCTGATTTTCCTGTTGCGGCGAGGATCAGGCCAAATAATGGGAGGGTGAGGTCTAGGTCTTTGGAAGCGGTGAATATTTGTTGAAGTTCTCATGAGTTTATGTTTGTTGCTATTCATGCGATACTTAAGATTAGGCCAATATCTCCTACGCGGTTGTAGATAACGGCTTGTAGGGCTGCTGTGTTGGCATCTGCTCGTCCGTACCATCAGCCGATTAGGAGGAAGGATATAATTCCCACGCCTTCTCAGCCGATGAAGAGCTGGAATATGTTGTTTGCGGTGACTAAGATGAGTATGGCTACAAGGAAGAGTAGTAAGAATTTGAAGAATCGGTTTATGTGCGGGTCTGAATGTATGTATCATGAAGCAAATTCTAGAATTGACCAGCTTACAAATAGGGCGATAGGCATAAAGATTAGTGAGTAGTGATCAAATTTAAAGCTAATGTTAATGTCGAAGGTTGAGGTATTGTATCAGTGCCAGTTGGTAATAACTGTTTCCATTCCTAGGTTTAGGAAGATTAATAATGGTAGTAGGCTAATAAAGAATGCAGTACTTACTGCTGTTTTTACATGTGTTAGGGCTCAGTTTGGTGCTTTCGGGTGGGGAGCCAGAGTAGTAAGGAGCGGATAAATTAGCAATCCTAGAGTTAAAATGAGGGAGGAGGTTATAATTAGGGTTGTGTACATAGCTGCTACTTGGATTTGCACCAAGAGTTTTTGGTTCCTAAGACCAACGGATGAGCTGTTATCCTTTAGGAGCGTGAGTGAGCCGCAGAGTTTAACTGCGGGTTTAAAAGTTAGCAGCTTTTATTGCTTCAAGCCTCTCTCGGGTGGATAAAAGGATTTTAACCTTTATTTTTAGAATCACAATCTAATGTTTTATTTAAACTATATCTACAATAGCATCATCCTCATATAAGCTCTGGTTTGGTTATTAGTAGTAAGACAGGGATTAGATGGAGGGTCATCAATAGGTGTTCTCGTGTGTGTGTTGGTTGGAGGCCTTTGATGTGGGTTGGGGTGGGGCCTCGTTGTGATATTAAGAATAAGTATAGGGAGTAGGCAGCAGTGATTAGAGTTCCTGTGCCGGTTAAAAGTAATGTTCATGGTGATCAGTTGAATATGGTTGTGATGATTTGTAGTTCCCCTAGTAGATTTGGTAGGGGAGGGAGGGCGAGGTTGGCTAAGTTTATAATAAATCATCAGAAGGCAGCTAGGGGAAGGATTGTTTGTAGTCCTCGGGCTAGTATTATTGTTCGGCTGTGTGTCCGTTCATAAACTGTATTTGCTAGGCAGAAAAGGGCGGATGAGACTAATCCGTGGGCAATTATTAGTGCGATTGCTCCTGCAAACCCTCATGGGGTTTGTACGAGGATTGCGCATGCGACGAGACCTATATGGCTTACTGATGAGTAGGCAATTAATGATTTTATGTCTGTTTGGCGTAGGCAAATAGAACTTGTTATAATAATGCCTCATAGGGCAAGGATAATAAACGGGTATGCTATGTCTTTGGTGAGGGGGTCTAGGATTACAGTAACTCGTATTATGCCGTAGCCTCCTAGTTTAAGTAAGATTGCGGCCAGGACTATGGAGCCTGCTACGGGGGCTTCGACGTGGGCTTTTGGTAGTCAGAGGTGAATGCCGTATAATGGTATTTTTACTAAAAAAGCGATTAGACAGGCTGTTCATCATAGTTTGTCGGCCCAGGAGAATAGGATTAGGGGCTGAGTGTATTGGAGAGTTAATATAGAAAGAGATCCTAAGTTTTGTTGAAGTAGGAGGAGGGCAATTAGTAGAGGCAGTGATCCGGCTAGGGTGTAGAACAGGAAGTAGGTGCCTGCGCTTAGGCGTTCGGTCTGGTTTCCTCAACGGGTAATAATAATTAGTGTTGGGATTAGAGTGGTTTCAAACATTACGTAGAATATAATTATTTCTGTTGCTCCGAATGCTATAATTAGGGATAGTTGTAAAGAGGCTAGTAGTGTGATGTACATGCGTTGCCGGTTGAGGGGTTGTGGTGTCATGTGGTTTTGGCTTGCTAGAATTATGAGGGGGAGAAGTCAACAGGTGAGAACTAAGAAGGGGGTTGATAAGGGGTCTGTTCCTAGGTAGAGGTTGGAGGTTGCTCAGCCTGTTTCTGCGGTTCATTTTAGTCACATTAGGCTTAGGACTGCAATAATTAGGCTCTGTGTGGTGGAGGTAGGTCATAATCATTTTGGGGATGATAATCAGATTGTTGGGAATAACATAATTGTGGGGATTAAGATTTTTAGCATTGTAGGAGGTTGAGGTTTTGTAGGTGATCGGTGCCATGGGTCCGTGCTGTGGCAACTAGTAGGGCTAGGCCTGCACTGGCTTCACAAGCAGAGAAGGCTAGTAGAAGTATGGGGGCTGGAGCAAAGTTGGTTGTTTCTAGTTGGAGCGTCCATAGGGCTAATGCAATGAATAAGGACAGTATTATTCCTTCTAGGCAGAGGAGGGCAGATAAAAGGTGTGTTCGATGGAATGCTAGGCCGGTGAGTCCGAGCATAAATGCAGAGGTGAAGCTGAAATGTACCGGTGTCATAAGAGGGTCGTGGATTTTAACCACGGTTTTCTAAGCCGAAATTAGAAGTCTTATTTTGGACTAACCTTCTATTCAGCCCATTCTAGGCCTCCTTGGGCTCATTCATAAATTAGTCCTATTGTTAATAGGATAAGGATGGTTGCAGCTCAAGTTAGGGTGAGGATTGGGTCTGGTAGTTGATTTCCTCACGGTAGTGGGAGGAGTAGGGCAATTTCTAGGTCAAAAAGAAGGAAAAGGATGGCCACTAGGAAAAATCGTAGGGAGAAAGGGAGACGTGCGGAGCCTAGTGGGTCGAATCCGCATTCGTAGGGGGAGAGTTTTTCTGTGTCTGGGCTTATTTGGGGTAATCAGAAAGATACTAATGTTAGGATTAAAGAGATTGTTGTTGTGATTAAGATGATTGTTGTAATCAGGTTCATTATCTTTCCTTGGAATTTAACCAAGACAGAGTGATTGGAAGTCACTAGTACTAATTTGATACTAGAAAGATTATGAGCCTCATCAGTAAATTGAGACGTATAGGAATAGTCATACTACGTCTACAAAATGTCAATATCAGGCAGCTGCTTCAAACCCAAAGTGGTGGTCTGAGGTGAAGTGGTGTTTGATTTGTCGGAGAAGACAGATGGTGAGGAAAGAAGAGCCGATAATAACATGTAAACCGTGGAATCCGGTTGCTACAAAAAATGTTGATCCATAGACTCCGTCTGCAATAGTAAAGGGGGCTTCGTAATATTCTATGGCTTGTAGGGCTGTGAAGTAAAATCCTAGGAGGATTGTTAGGGCGAGAGATTGGATTGCTTGTTTACGTTTGCCTTCTATAATGCTGTGGTGTGTTCAAGTGACTGTGACACCGGATGCCAATAGGACAGCGGTATTTAGAAGGGGGACTTCGAACGGGTCTAAAGGTGTGATGCCTGTTGGGGGTCAACAGCCACCTAGCTCGGGGGTGGGGGCGAGACTTGAGTGGTAGAAGGCTCAGAAGAACCCTAGGAAGAAGAAAACTTCGGAGGTAATAAATAGGATTATACCATATCGGAGTCCTTTTTGGACGGGGATAGTATGGTGTCCTTGGAATGTGCCTTCTCGGACAATATCTCGTCATCATTGAATTATCGTTAGTAAAAGGGTTATTAATCCCAGGGTTATTAACGTGGTTGAATGGAAGTGAAATCAGATTGCTAAACCTGATGTTATCAGGAGAGCAGCTATTGCGCCGGTTAGTGGTCATGGGCTTGGGTCAACTATGTGATATGCGTGTGCTTGGTGTGCCATTAGACGTTTTCTTGTAGGTATAGGCTTAATAGGAGTACAAAGACGTAGGCTTGAATCATTGCAACTGCTACTTCTAAGAGTGTGAGTAGGAATAGCATTGCGGATGTTAGGATTGCTACTGATGGTATCATAGGTATCAGGATAAATGCTGCTGTGGAAATAAGTTGGATTAGAAGGTGGCCTGCAGTTAAATTAGCTGTTAGTCGTACTCCTAGTGCGAGGGGTCGAATAAATAGACTGATTGTTTCGATGATAATAAGTACTGGGATAAGGGGAATTGGTGTGCCTTCTGGTAATAGGTGGGCTAGGGCTGCGGTAGGTTGATTGCGCATTCCAATAATTACTGTGGCTAATCAAAGGGGTACGGCTAAGCCTATATTAAGGGAAAGTTGGGTAGTTGGTGTAAAGGTGTAAGGCAGGAGGCCTAATATGTTTAGGGAAATTAGGAATGTTATTAATGATGCGAGAATGAGGGCTCATTTATGTCCGTTTATGTTGAGTGGTAGTAGGAGTTGTTGAGTAAATCGGTTAATAAATCAGCTTTGTAGTGCAAGGAGTCGGTTGCTTAGCCAACGATTCGAGGCGGATGGAATTAATACTCACGGGAATGTAAGCGCAATAGCTAGAAGTGGGACACCTAGGTGTGTGGGGCTCATAAATTGGTCGAATAGGCTTAGTGTCATGGTCAGCTTCAGGATTCAGGGGTTAGTTTTTTAGTGCTCAAAGTTGTGGGTTCATTGTTAAAGATATGACTTATGATTTTAGGGGGAAGGATTGTAAGGAAGACTACTCATGTGAAGATAAAGATGGCAAATCATGGGGCCGGGTTTAATTGAGGCATGTCACTAAGGGTGGTCGGGAGTCACCAATCTTTAGCTTAAAAGGCTAATGCTGTGTCCTATTTAGCTTCTTAGTGAAGTTAAGACATTAGGGAGGATCAGGACTCAAAGAATGGGAGTGGTACAGCTTCTACTACAATGGGCATGAAGCTGTGGTTGGCTCCGCAGATTTCAGAGCATTGGCCGTAGAATACTCCTGGGCGTGAGGCTATAAATGTTGATTGATTAAGTCGACCCGGCACTGCATCTGTTTTTACTCCAAGCGCTGGGATTGCCCATGAATGAAGAACATCTTCTGATGTAATTAGGACTCGAATGGGTGCTTCTATAGGAATAACTATTCGGTTGTCGGTTTCAAGAAGGCGGAACTCCCCCGGTATTAACTGGTTTGTTGGGATTATGAATGAGTCGAATTCTAGGTCACCATAGTCAGTATATTCATAGCTTCAGAATCATTGGTGACCGATGGCTTTAACAGTTAGGTGGGGGTCGTTGATCTCGTCCATTAGGTAAAGAATTCGGAGGGAAGGTAGGGCGATTGATACTAAGATTACTGCTGGGAGGATTGTTCAGACAATCTCAATCTCTTGAGAGTCTAGGATGTATTTATTGGTTAATTTTGTGGAGACTATTGCGATAATAATATATAAGACTAAAACACTAATTAAAAGGACAATTATAAGTGCGTGGTCGTGGAAGCGTAGAAGTTCTTCTATTACAGGGGAAGCCGCGTCTTGGAATCCTAGTTGTGAGGGATGTGCCATTAAGCTATTTAAGCTCAAGGTACGCAAGAGTTTAACTTGCAATTCTGCCTTGACAAAGCAGTGTAATTTGGTTTTACTAGTATCTCATGAAAAGAAAGTGGCAGAGTGGTTATGCGGTCGGCTTGAAACCGATACATGGGGGCTCAATTCCTTCCTTTCTCGGTTTAAGTTGATTGTACGCGAACGTATGCAGGTTCTTCGAATGTGTGGTAAGGGGGAGGGCATCCGTGAAGTCATTCGACGTTTGTGTGGGTTAATTCTACGGATAGGACTTCTCGTTTAGCAGTAAATGCTTCTCATAAGATAAAGAGGAATATGATTACTGCTACTAAAGAGATTAAAGATCCGATTGAAGATACTGTATTTCATAAGGCGTAAGCGTCTGGGTAGTCCGAGTATCGGCGAGGTATTCCTGCTAGGCCTAGGAAGTGTTGTGGGAAGAATGTAAGGTTTACTCCGACAAATATTACGGCAAAGTGGATTTTTGTTCAGGTGTTGTGGAGGGTGTAGCCTGAGAATAGGGGGAATCAATGTACAAAGGCTCCTATAATGGCAAATACTGCTCCTATTGACAGTACGTAGTGGAAGTGGGCGACTACATAATATGTGTCATGAAGAACAATATCGAGGGATGAATTGGCTAGCACAATGCCTGTCAGCCCTCCTACTGTAAATAGGAAAATAAACCCTAGTGCTCATAGTAGGGGGGTTTCTCATTTAATTGAGCCCCCGTGAAGTGTGGCTAGTCAGCTAAAAACTTTTACTCCGGTTGGGATTGCAATAATTATCGTGGCAGAGGTGAAATATGCTCGAGTGTCTACGTCTATCCCTACTGTAAATATGTGGTGGGCTCAGACAATGAACCCTAAGAGTCCGATTGCTATTATAGCTCAGACTATTCCTATGTATCCAAATGGTTCTTTTTTGCCTGCGTAGTAGGCTACAATATGTGAAATTATTCCAAAGCCTGGTAGGATTAGGATGTACACTTCTGGGTGTCCGAAGAATCAGAATAGGTGTTGGTAGAGGATTGGGTCTCCTCCCCCTGCAGGGTCGAAGAAAGTGGTGTTTAGGTTTCGGTCTGTTAGAAGTATGGTAATTCCTGCTGCGAGGACGGGCAGGGATAGGAGTAGGAGTACAGCTGTTACTAATACGGCTCAGACAAATAATGGTGTCTGGTACTGAGAAATTGCGGGTGGTTTTATGTTGATGATTGTTGTGATGAAATTAATTGCACCTAAGATTGAGGACACCCCTGCTAAGTGGAGGGAGAAGATTGTCAGGTCTACGGATGCACCTGCGTGGGCAAGGTTTCCTGCAAGGGGGGGGTAGACTGTTCAGCCTGTCCCTGCTCCTTGTTCAACCCCTGAGGAGGCTAGTAGGAGGAGGAAGGATGGTGGAAGAAGTCAGAAGCTTATGTTATTTATTCGAGGGAATGCTATGTCCGGGGCCCCGATTATGAGGGGAATTAATCAGTTCCCAAAGCCTCCGATCATAATTGGCATTACTATAAAGAAGATTATTACGAAAGCGTGCGCAGTGACTAGGACGTTGTAGATTTGGTCATCTTCCAGCAAGGACCCGGGTTGGCCAAGTTCTGCTCGGATTAGAAGGCTTAGGGCGGTTCCCACTATACCGGCTCAGGCACCGAATACAAGGTAGAGGGTGCCAATGTCTTTGTGATTGGTGGAAAAGAGTCATCGTGTGATTGCCACAGGTAGAATGGCTGAGGGTTAAGTAGTGGATTGTAGCTCCATTGACAGGGGTTTAAGTCCCCTTTCTATCAGGCTCCGTGGTGGAATCCACGTCGGATTGCAAATCCGGAGATGTGAACTGACTGTTTGCCGGGGCTTTACCCCGCCTTTTAAAAGGCGGCGGGGGAAAGTAGATTGATGCTCGTTGGTTTGAGCGCTTAGCTGTTAACTAAGAGTTTGTAGGATCGAGGCCTTCCCATCTAGGGAGGCTTTAGCTTAAGTAAAGTGTCTGGGTTGCATTCAGAAGATGTGAGATAGAGTCTCGCAGGTCTTAGCAGGGACTAGGAGATTTTCACTCCTGCTTAGAGCTTTGAAGGCTCTTGGTCTGTGCTATCCTAAGTCTCTTAGTGTACTAGGGCTGTAATTAATGGGGTTAGGGGTAAGAGGGTGATTGTTGCGGTAGTGAAGATGGCAAGGGGGAGCGTGGTTTGGGTATTTTGGAGGCGTCAAGGTGTGGTTGTGTTGTTTGTATTGGGGGTGATTGTGAGTGTTATGGTGTAACATAGGCGTAAGTAGAAGTAAAGGCTTAGGAGGGCACTTAGTGCTACGATTGTTGCTGTGAGGGGGAGTTGTTGTGCCGTAAGTTCTTGCAGGATAAGTCATTTAGGCATGAATCCTGTTAGGGGTGGTAAGCCTCCGAGGGATAGTAATGTTAGTACTATCGTTGTTGTAAGGGTTGGGTTTTTAGACCAGGTTAGTGCTAGTGTGTTGATTTTTGTGGATGAGGTTATTTTGAATGCCAGGAATGCTGTTGATGTTATAATAATATATATACTTAATGTTAGGATTGTTAGTTGGGGGGTATATTGTAGGATGATGATTATCCATCCTAAGTGTGCAATGGAGGAGTAGGCTAGAATTTTTCGTAGCTGTGTTTGGTTGAGTCCGCCTCATCCCCCAATGATTGTGGATAGTAGTCCTAGGGCTGTTAATATTATAGGGTCTAAGGTTGGGGCGATTTGCACTAGGAGAGCGAATGGGGCTAGTTTTTGTCAGGTGGATATGATTAATCCTGTTATTAAATCAAGACCTTGAAGGACGTCTGGGAGTCAGAGGTGAAGGGGGGCGAGTCCTACTTTTAGTGCGAGGGCTATGGTGATTAGGGTTGTGGCAATGGGGTGGGATATATAGTTAATACTTCATTCTCCAGTAAGTCAGGCGTTTGTTATGCTTGCAAATAGTAGGGTTGCTGCTGCAGTGGCTTGGGTTAGGAAGTATTTAGTTGTAGCTTCTACTGCTCGGGGGTGGTGTTGGTGCGCTATGAGGGGGATAATGGCTAGGGTGTTGATTTCAAGACCTATTCATGCCAAGAGTCAGTGGGAGCTGGCGAATGTGAGGGTTGTGCCTAGTCCTAAGCTGGATAGGAGGATTATGGATACGTAGGGGCTCATTAGTAGGGGTGGGATTTTAACCTACATTTTTGGGGTATGGGCCCAAAAGCTTGTTTAGCTGACCTTACTAGGAGATGGTGTAATGGAAACGCTTGGGGCCTTGACCTTCAATACGAAGGTTCAAGTCCTTCTCTCCTAAGAGATGGGAGGATTTTAACCTCCGTGTATCACTCTATCAAAGTGGTCCTTAGAAATTCAGGCACATCTCTCTATATTAGTGTGGTTGTGGGGGGAGCCCTGCGAATGCGATTGAGAGGGCAGAATGTCATAGGATTAAAGCTAAGGTTAGGGGCAGGAAGTTTTTTCAGACTAAATGTATGAGTTGATCATATCGGAATCGGGGGTATGATGCTCGGACCCATAGAAATAGAATGGAGAGTATTGCAGCTTTAATTATAAGGTTGGTGGTGGTTAGTTCTGGGGTTGTTGGAAGATGTGATGTACCTAAGAATAGGATTGTTGATAGTGTATTTATTAAGAGGATGTTGGCGTATTCAGCTAGGAAAAATAATGCAAAGGGGCCCCCGGCATATTCTACGTTGAAGCCTGAGACTAGCTCTGATTCCCCTTCGGTGAGGTCGAATGGGGCTCGGTTGGTTTCTGCAAGGGTTGAAATGTATCATATTGCGGCTAGTGGTCATATGGGTAGTAGGAGTCAGATTGCTTCTTGAGTTGTGTTGAATGTTTGTAGGGTGAAACCTCCAGTGAATACAATAGTGGATAGGAGGATGAGGCCTAGGCTTACTTCATATGAAATTGTTTGTGCGACAGCTCGTAGGGCCCCAATGAGTGCATATTTTGAGTTGGAGGCTCATCCTGAGCCTAGAATTGAGTATACAGCTAGGCTTGATAGGGCTAGAATAAATAGGATACCTAAGTTTAGGTCTGTGACGGGGTAGGGGATTGGTATGGGGGCTCAGAGTGTTAAGGCTAGGGTTAATGCTAGAGTGGGGGTAGCGAGGAATAGAAATGGAGATGCGGTTGAGGGTCGTACGGGTTCTTTAATAAATAGTTTAATGCCGTCTGCAATTGGTTGTAGTAGGCCGTAGGGGCCAATTACGTTTGGACCTTTTCGTAGTTGTATATATCCTAATACTTTTCGTTCCACTAGGGTTAGGAAGGCTACTGCTAGGAGTACGGGCACAATATAGGCTAGGGGGTTGATGATGTGTGTGGTGAGTAGGGTTAGCACAACTAAGAAGAGGATTTGAACCTCTGGGTGAAAGGGCTTAGGCCTTTTGCAATTGCCGGGCTCTGCCATCTTAGTATGACCTTGTCTCGAGTTGGGGGCATGCCTTCCTTTTAGTTAGTTGAGTTGATTTCATTAATTAAGGGTGAGGCGTGTTTTTAATATGGGCCTCATTTTTTCGGTCCTTTCGTACTGGAAAGAATAGCGTTACAGATAGAAACTGACCTGGATTGCTCCGGTCTGAACTCAGATCACGTAGGACTTTTATCGTTGAACAAACGAACCCTTAATAGCGGCTGCACCATTAGGATGTCCTGATCCAACATCGAGGTCGTAAACCCCCTTGTCGATAGGGACTCTGGGAGGGGATTGCGCTGTTATCCCTGGGGTAACTTGGTTCGTTGATCGGCTGTTAGCCGGATCTATATTGGTCAGATTTTCTGCGACTTAGAGGTGTCCCTCTTAGTTTTAGGGTATTTTCCCATTCCGCGTGGGGGCTTTGTTTTCCCCCGTGGTCGCCCCAACCGAAGACTAGGACCAGCTGTATATTATGTTTAGTCTGTTCATTACAGGTTTTGACATAGTTGGTCTTGGTGTCTTAAGCTCCAAAGGGTCTTCTCGTCTTGTATTTTTATGTCCGCTTCTGCACGGGCAGATCAATTTCACTGACTTGAGGGGGGAGACAGTTAAGCCCTCGTTTCACCATTCATACGGGTCTTCATTTAAAAGACAAGTGATTGCGCTACCTTTGCACGGTTAAGATACCGCGGCCGTTTAAACTAATTCACTGGGCAGGCAGGACCTCCTATACATTGAGATTTGCGGGAGGCGATGTTTTTGGTAAACAGGCGAGGCTTGTGTTTGCCGAGTTCCTTCCTCTTCTTTTAGTCTTTCCATTAGGTTCTCCTGTGTGGGGTTAACGATTAATATTTGTAGGCTTTTCTTGTGTTTTTTATAGATTACAGTGCCCTCTTTGATTGGGGTCGTTAATTTGTTAGTGGTGGGTCCGATCTAACTTACACTGGAACTAGGAGAAAGGGTTGCTTTCTTGTTACTAATTTTAGCAGGGTCTCTTCCATGTTAGCATGGAATGGCCTAGTAGTTTTAGGGGTTTCGGAGTAGTTATTAGGATAATAGATTAGGGTCTGTCTGAGCTATAACGCTTTCTGTAAGGGTGGCTGCTTTTAGGCCCACTTAAACAGTGATCTTGTAGGGTGTAATCCTTAACCTCCTTGAAAGGTTGTATCCATGTTCAAAGGAGCTGTACCTCCTTTGAATAACTCTCATATGTCTCTTGGGTTCGTCGTGAAGTAAATAAGTGTTGAACTAAGGGGTATGAGGCTGAACTTGTATCCATTTTCTAGGCAACCAGCTATCACCAAGTTCGGTAGGTCTGTCACCGCTACCTGGAGCTCTTCCCACTCTTTTGCCACAGAGACGGGTTGGCCCTATATTGAAGGCTGTCTCGAGGTAGCTCACTTGGTTTCGGGGGTTTGAACTAAAGTTCCCTTTGCTCAATTGGACTGGCTAAATCATGATGCAAAAGGTACGAGGTTTAATCTCTGCTTTGTTTTACTTAAATGATTTGTGTCATTTCTCTTTCAGCTTTCCCTTGCGGTACTTTTTCTATCGCTTGTGCATGCCTTTTTCGTCGCCCGTACTAAGGCAGTAGAATGGTTTAGTTTTTTTATTTATGTTTGTTAAACTTTATTAATGTTGTGTGGTTTAGTGTGTTAGTTAAGCTAGCTGTTTAGTTCAGGGCGATCCAATTTGCATGGATGTCTTCTCGGTGTAAGGGAGATGCTTAACTATCTCGGCCACGTCCTGGTTTTTCCAAGTGCACCTTCCGGTACACTTACCATGTTACGACTTGCCTCCCCGTGTTGAAGGTTTGGGTGTTAAGTTACTATGTTATGGTTACGTTTGGGGAGGGTGACGGGCGGTGTGTGCGTGCTTCAGAGCCTGGTTCAAAAGAACTCTCTGTTTTCTTTTTACTACTAAATCCACCTTTAAAGCATTTATTTCAGTTTGCTTTTCGTAGTATTCTGTGGCAGAAAATGTAGCCCATTTCTTCCCACCTCATTCGCTACACCTCGACCTGACGTTCTGGGGTTTGCCCATTGCGCTCACTGTTTGACTCTCACGGGGTGAGCTGACGACGGTGGTATATAGGCGGAGAGGGCAAGGGGTGGTGAGGTTGAACGGGGATTATCGGTTCTAGAACAGGCTCCTCTAGGTGGGTCTGAAGCACCGCCAAGTCCTTTGGGTTTTAAGCTGGTGCTCGTAGTACCCTGGCGGATGATAGTTGTAGGTTAGCATCTATGTTTATGGCTAAGCATAGTGGGGTATCTAATCCCAGTTTGTTTCTTAGCTTTCGTGGGTTCGGGTAGTTTTTGGTAGGGCCACTTTCGTGGTGGGGCTTCGTGATCTCGAAAAGCGTATAACAGCCTGGAGGGTGTTCGGCCCTATTTGTTTGTGCCCCTAACCACTCTTTACGCCGTGTCTATCTACTTGGGTCACTCGTATGACCGCGGTGGCTGGCACGAGTTTTACCGGCCCTAGAAACTCTAACTAAGTCGAGCTTTCGCTTATGGCTTAATGTTTATTACTGCTGAATTCCCTTGGGGGTGTGGCGTAGCAAGGCGTCTTGGGCTGTGGGGAAGTGCCTGATGCCCGCTCCTCATCTCCGGACGGGGGATTGAGGGCATTCTCACGGGGGTGCGGATACTTGCATGTATAAGTTGAGTTGAAGCTGATAGTAAAGTCAGGACCAAGCCTTTATGCTTGTGGGACTTTCTAGGGTCCATCTTAACATCTTCAGTGTCATGCTTTGTTTAAGCTACACTAGC